CCTTCCTATGGGATCCGAAAAGGACCCCATCACACCGACTTACACAGGCTTGCAAATCCAAAGTTTGTCTATGAAGAGCGAATCGAATTGTATTAGTGTCTAAAAATTTTTCTTCTGTTGTGGAATATTAATCGAAATTGATTGATGATAGGTCCTCAGCGGTAAGTGCTAGAAGATCTCGTGTACCGCAACCCATGATTATGGACCCGACTCTGTTAGTATGTAAATCGTCTTTTCCAAGTCCCTAGTCGATGCAAGAGTGAAAGTGAAAAGTACTTTTGTTGTTGTAGAATAACAGGCCTTCGTGTCTTAATGCACGTATTGAATTTATTCGAAGCTATTAGAGTGGGATCCACTTTGTCAGGAAGATGAGTCGAAAGAATAACAACAAGAATATTTCGACTTTCTCAATTCCTGGAGAGATGGTTCGTTAATATACCGAGGGGTAAGAAGTCCTTCGATCGACTTCCTCATACACAGATCATGAATGTTTGAAATCCAGATTATTCAAGGAGACTCAGGAGAGATTGCTTTTGCTAATTCGAGTTGAAGATTGATATCAAATCGATCCATTTTCGAGATCGTAATCGTCTCCATAGTCTATCCCTCTACCATAAATCAAGCTAGCTACTCCCATAAATCAAGCTAGCTACTCCAGCTCCGTCTCAAGAAGGTCAAGATCAGCCAGATCGTTCCTTTTCAACAATCTGGCGAGCACCCTCAGCAGAATCGGATCAACATAACATAAGGAATCTCAGGATCTATGTGCTCAGTCTCCTCGTCAATACTATCATCATAAATAAATCTCTGGGATCCTGGAGGATGTTCACAAATAACCTAATGAAAGAAAGACAGGAGTTTGTCGCCGAGGATTTGACTAAATAGAATCCTATAGAAGAATCTATCACTAAAATACCCGTATGAGGGATATAAGGCTAAGCGGAGCGAAAAAGGTTTTGGTTTTTCAAGAGATGGTAAATCAAAACGATTAGCCCGACACAAGGTTTTTGAATAAATGATTGTCTCCTAATGAGCGAGGGATATCTGCCTTTCTACTAAAGAAGATGTATTGAACTCATACTTCACATAATTCATTAGCTACTTTCTATGAATGTCAACTAAGTATCGTAAGTAACTTGCTACCGATTGTTCCAGCATTTGAAAACCAGAATCATTGTTTGAGAAATGATCAATATGAGTCAGACTCAATAAAAATGAATCAATCCTTTTTCTGTCGTGAGGGTGGAGAACTCTATCAAGAAGTCTATGTCGTCAGTTTCAATGAATTGACTGTCCAGGAGCCAGGATCCTATTTTATTATCAATCAAATCTTCGTCCACATTCATGTCTTTTCCTTTTGTTAGCAATGAATAGATCTCTTTACTTGCATGACTTAGATGTCTTGTATTTCTCGAAAAAATGATTCCCTTGATGCGATTTGGTATGGCGCTTATAAAATCGCTGATATCGATGAGAAGATTATTCAGAAGCATATTCCAATATTTCTTATGCAAACTTATTGATTTGAAACCATCAGCGGACCTTCATTACCACTCAATAGCATGTCGACGCCAAACTCACATATTTCATCTAATAGATTTAGAACAATTACAAAGAAACCAGTCAAATAGAGATTTTTTCTTTCGACCATATTTCGATTGTTAATATTAGTTAATATTAATAGGATAAATAACGAACAATACTACAAAAAGTATTCCACCGAAATATCAATTGTTTGTTGAGCCTTGTGAATTGCATGAAAGTAGGATACTCCAAATTCGGGCGTCAAAGAGTTTTGTAAAACTTTCTTGGTAAAAGAACGTAAATGAAAGATCCCACTAAATTGAATTCGATCCATGACTCTGACACATAATGACAATTTTTGATCTCGTTCAATATCTCTCTCAATTCGAAAATCCAGAATGTTTATTTTAATTGATGTCTTTTTATTGATGTCTTTTAGCATTTCTACCTCCCACCAAAAAAATACTAAAAAAATCCAAATAAAATAAAAACCAATCTTATGTTAATTAGATTGATTTAGACTACAAATTGCATTTTAATTGGAATTTGGTTATTCACCATGTATGAGGATCTCCACTAAGCATCCATGGCTGAATGGTTAAAGCGCCCAACTCATAATTGGAGAGTTCGTAGGTTCAATTCCTACTGGATGCATACTAATGGGACCCTCTACTATGTCTGTTGAAATCGGCTCTGTATCCTATTGGTATTTTATTAAAAATATTGCAATGAATATTGCTGACTTACTTGATCTGTATTACTTATAGTTTTCTTGTTTGTAGACAAGGCGGATTCTAAATTGTCAAGTCATTCAATACTACGCACATTCTTCTTTATCCATTCTCAACTTAGTGGAATTCTCAAGTGCATGATCCACCCTAGATCTCCCCTGTATATCTACAACATAATTTGCAAAAGGTATATAAATTCAAAATAAATAAAAAAAAAAAAAAATACAAAACGCAAAAATGTAAATACAAGACTACTAGAGTCGTAATACAAAAGGGGTAATAAAGTAAAGGAGCAATGCGCTCTTCTAAGTTCTATAGAACAAGAGGTTATTGCTCCCTGACTTCATTACTTTGTCTTTCATTTTCACGATTATTAATTATTTGCAGCATCCAAGATATATCTTACTATTTATTTTATGAAAAATTATTAGTATATTCTTTTTTAATAATACAAAGACGTCGAGTTCTCAAGTGCATGATCCACCATCAATATTATCGAATAATTCTATATAATAGCTATATAGAAATAAATATAATATAATAGACAGAATCTAGAACCTATGGAAGCCTATTATTCTATGTAAATTCAAATAAAAAAATAGTAAAGGAGCAATGTACCATGGATGGAATCAAATATGCAGTATTTACAAACAAAAGTATTCAGTTATTCGAGAAAAATCAATATACTTTTAATGTCGAATCAGGATTAACTAGGACAGAAATAAAACAGTGGGTCGAACTCTTCTTTGGTGTCAAAGTAATAGCTATGAATAGTCATCGACTTCCGGGAAAGGGTAAAAGAACAGGACGCATTATGGAGCATATAATGCATTATAGACGTATGATCATTACCCTTCAACCGGGTTATTCTATTCTACCTCTTAGAAAGAGAAATCTAAATACTTAATAGAGCATGGTGATACATTTATACAAAACTTCTAACACGAGCACACGCAATAGAACCGTTCGACGAAATAATTTGACCTATGGACAGCATCGTTGTAGTAAAGGTCGTAATGCTAGAGGAATCATTACCGCAGGGCATAGAGGGGGAGGTCATAAGCGTCTCTACCGTAAAATAGATTTTCGACGGAATCAAAAAACATATATGGTAAAATCATAACCAAAGAATATGACCCGAATCGAAATGCATCTATTTGTCTCATACACTATGGGGATGGTGAGAAGAGATATATTTTACATACCAAAGGGACTGAAATTGGAAATACCATAGTTTCTGGTACAGGAGTTCCTATAAAAATAGGAAATGCTCTACCTTTGACCGATATGCCCTTAGGCACGTCCATACATAACATAGAAATCACGCTTGAAAGGGTGGACAATTAGTTAGAGCAGCAGGTACTCTAGCGAAACTAATTGCAAAAGAGGGGAAATCTGCCACATTAAAATTACCTTCTGGAGAAGTCCGCTTGATATCTCAAAACTGCTCAGCAACGGTCGGACAAGTAGGGAATCTTGGGATGAACCAGAAAAGTTTAGGTAGAGCTGGATCTAAACGTTGGCTAGGTAAACGTCCTGTAGTAAGAGGAGTGGTTATGAACCCTGTAGACCATCCCCATGGGGTGGTACCGGGAAGGCCTCAATAGGTAGAAACAAACCCACAACTCCTTGGGGTTATCCTGCACTTGGAAGACGAAGTAGAAAAAAGAATAAATATAGTAATAATTTGATTCTTCGTCGCCGTCGTAAATAGGAGAGAAATTCCATTTCTCTCTTTGTCTTTAAAAAGAAAAAGGAGGAAGCTGTGACACGATCAAAAAAAAAAAATCCTTTTGTAGCTATTCATTTATTAAGAAAAATTGATAAGCTTAAAACAAAAGAAGAAAAAGAAATAATAAAAACTTGGTCCCGAGCATCTACCATTATACCCGCAATGATCGGCCATACTATTGCTATCCATAATGGAAAAGAACATTTACCCATTTATATAACAGATGGTATGGTAGGTCACAAATTGGGAGAATTTGCACCTACTTCAAATTTCCAAAAACATTCGACAGTCGATAAACGATCTCGTCGTTAATACAAAATATAGATACTTATCATTCATTAATAGGAGACGACCTTTATGCTAAAGAAAAGAAAAACAAAAGAAGTACAGGCTTTAGGACATATATCGATGTCCGCTCATAAAGCGCGAAGAGTAATTGATCAAATTCGCGGACGTTCTTACGAAGAAACACTTATGATACTAGATGTCATGCCTTATCAAGCATCTTGTCCGATTTTAAAAATCGTTTTTTATGCCGGAGCAAATGCTAGTTACACTATGGGTTCGAATAAAACAAATTTAATAATTAGTAAAGCCGAAGTCAACGAGGGTACTGCCGTGAAGAAATTTAAACCTCGAGCTAGAGGACGTAGTTATCCGATAAAAAGACCTACTTGTCATATAAGTATTGTAGTGAAAGATATATCTTTAGATGAATATATAGATACTATCACACGGTTAAAAAAACCTAGATGGAAAAATAAGGATACAAATAGGATATATCATAATATGGATAGTAGTGGGGGAGTATGGGACAAAAAATAAATCCACTTGGTTTCAGACTGGGTACAACGCAAGATCATCATTCCCTTTGGTTTGCACAACCAAAAAACTATTCCGAAGGTCTAGAAGAAGATCAAAAAATACGAGATTCTATTAAAAATTATGTACAAAAAAATAGACAAAAGAATGTACAAAAGAATGTACAAAAAAATAGACAAAAGAATGTAGAAAAGAATAGAAGAATCGACTCTGACCTATCGGGAATTGCACGTATAGAGATTCAAAAAACAATCGAGCGAATCAAGGTCCGAATCTATCTGGCATTTCCAATAGTATTAAAAGAAAGTTCAATGGCAGCATTTCTACAAAAAGAATTGCATTGTGTAAATCGAAAACTCACCGTTGCTATTACAAGAATTGAAGAACCTTATGGAAACCCTATTATTCTTGCACAATATATAGCCGGACAATTAAAAGAAAGAGTTCCGTTTCGAAAAGCAATGAGAGAGGCTGTTGAAAAAACGAAAAAAGCAAAGATAAAAGGAATTCGAGTACAAATTGCAGGGCGGCTCGGTGGAAAAGACATTGCACGTGTTGAGTGGATCAGAAAGGGTCGGGTTCCCCTACAAACCATTCGAGCTAAAATCGATTATTGTTCCTATCCAGTTCGAACTATCTATGGGGTATTAGGTATCAAAATTTGGATATTTCGAGACAAGAAATAAGAAACCTTTCCCTTGAAATAAAAAATATTATCAAAAATGAATTTTCGTAGACATTTATCCCCGATTGAATCGGGGATCAAATTTCTTATACAAAGATGATTCTTATTCTTCAATTTATTAGTCAACAAGTAAAAATACTATTTATTTAGACGAGCATTGACCTTAAAACAACAACGATTAATTACTATCTCAAAGAGAACCAAAGCAACCGGGACCTATCGTATTGATGGATTATAGATTATCATCTTATATTCGTTATAAACAATGGTAAATAATAAGCGCTTGACAACTCATCATTTTTCTTCTATTTTTGAATTTAAAATTTGATTGTCTTACTTCTGTCTAATTTGGAATTATGTCAAATTTTGGAATCCAAAATTTGGCGGGATTCAATACTCTCAAATACAAAGGGGAAAGTGATCTATGATCGATTTCGTAACAACTAAATAAGAATTGTTAGTTAGTTGTACCTCCCCAAATCTTTTGCGAAATTATCCCTTTCTTTTCGAAAGAAATTAGGTTGAAGTAAGCAAATAGCAACTATGTCCCGGTTACAGGAATCTATCCACTGCATGTGGAGATATGCCTTCAAGAAAGAGAGATCGTTAAGAAAGAGAGATCGTTGAAAGGATCTCGAAGACCCAGGAAAGCACGAAAGACAGAATCTTTCCGAAAATGGATTCCTAAGTGCATAACCGCATGGATAAGCTGACACTAACCCGTCAATTTGAGATAAAAAATGCGAGATTTTCCTTGGACAGTTTAAACAATACAATGGAAATAACATCATTTATTTTATTATTTTTGAATTCTATCCCTCGATTGGATAGGAGATCGAACTATAATTTTTAGCCCCAGAGCGGGTTAAAATGAGACTTAAGATTCGAAAGAACGTTCTGGTTATGGCAAAAACGGCGGTCATTCTTACTCTTTATTTTCGAAATAGAAAATCTTATTATTTAAATATATTTCTACTTCCTTCTATTTTCGGCTCCTCGTTCTTGTTCTCATTCCCGGCTCCTAAGATCAACCACTCGGACTTTTTGCTAAATTTGATTAAGAACTTAGGGTTGACTGGGAAAGTCTCTACCTCCGTAGAGAACGAAGATATCAACATATTGTACGATTTATTAAGTACAGATCTTGTAGCCTTTGTGAAACGTGCAAATTTTCAACGTAGGGATTTTGACAAGATGTACATAGAACTCGGCTTTTTGACTTGCAAGCACTATTGGGACAACGAAAAAGGATGGGATTTTTGATCAATTACGATTGAGAATTGAAACTTATCTTTCAAGGCTTATTATTTCCCGAAAACAGCCGATATTCATTCTCTTGTGTATTTTGTGAACACGGATCTCGATCTCCAAAACCATCTGCAAAATCGTGTGAAAAGAGACGATTTTAAAGAATCTCTATCGATTCTAAGAGAGATCTACCTAAAGCTAAAGATAGGCATATATACCTACTTACAATTTGACTCTATGCTAAGGAAAGGGTTTCAATTCGGAGGCATAGATACCTACTTACACTTTGACTCTATGCTCTAAGCTAAGGAAAGGGAAGGGTTTCAATTCGATTGATTATTGTTCGAACTGAATAGGAACAATAATCAATTCGATTTTTTATAGACAAAAAATAAGAAACCTTTCCCTCTCTCTTCTTTTATTTGAGTAACGGAACAAAAAATCAAAAGAAAGTCGTTCATTTTTCTCTTCAATTAAAACAAACAAATAATAATTCTATAGGGTTAAATAAAAATTCAATTGACCATTTGAGAGAATTGCTATGCTTAGTGTGTGACTCGTTGGTTTTTTTAGGCTTATAGGATTCAAAGAAGAAAACTATTGCCCATAGTATCAACTATTAACTATAGAACTAATAACCAACTCATCACTTCGCATTATCTGGATCCAAAAAACCAGTCAAGAGAGGATATATTGATCCTATCATTGTAGCAGCGGAAATGTGTTTTGCATAAACAAAAGAAAAACCAATTGGATTCTAAGTTGTGAAGCAAAATATAGAAAAAGATGTGGATAGGGGGAGAGAAAGAGAGAAAAGAATATCAATGATATACAATTCCAATATGTAAGGTCTATGAGTCATCTCATAAAAGGCAATGTAATAAAGCATCAAGACTTATTCATCCATAATGAAATGGATCTGTTCATGGAATCAAACAAAAAAATCAAGAGACTCGAGCCAATAAAGACTGAGAAGATTGACTCAAGAACAAATTTCATTAAGAGCTCCATTGTCGAATGCAGACCTAACCATTAAACAAGAAGTGATGGGAACGATGGAATCCGTGAATGCAGAAATTCTATCGAAAACAAATCCTAATGATTCATTGGTTGGGATGGCGGAAGTAACCGAGAATAAATTCATCTATTCTGAGAAGTCATGAGCTAACCCTACAACTGAAATAGATATAGAGCAAATATTCGCCCGCGAAAACTTTATTCCCTTGGATTACTAAATTTTAGACAATCCTATACGAGAAAAGGAAAAAAAGGGGTTATGTTGTAAAAAATTGATTATCTTTAAATTTCTATAAATAGAAATAGATATACATCTAAATATATGGGGAATATATTTCTAAATCCAAAATACCCAAACAAGTTATACAAAGATTCGATGAAATCTCAAAGAATCCAACGATTTAATCTATTGATTGAATCGAATATTAGTTAAACATGTATATCTTAATTTAAATGAAAGATTTTTCATCCTTTTATTCGCGAGGAGCTGGATGAGAAGAAACTCTCACGTCCGGTTCTGTAGTAGAGATGGAATTCAGAAATAACCATCAACTATAACCCCAAAAGAACCAGATTCCGTAAACAACATAGAGGACGAATGAAGGGAATATCTTATCGAGGGAATCGTATATGTTTTGGTAAATATGCTCTTCAAGCACTTGAACCCGCTTGGATCACATCTAGACAAATAGAAGCAGGCCGACGTGCAATGACACGAAATGTACGTCGTGGTGGAAAAATATGGGTACGTATATTTCCCGACAAACCAGTTACAATAAGAACCACAGAAACACGTATGGGTTCGGGGAAAGGATCTCCTGAATATTGGGTAGCTGTTGTTAAACCAGGTCGAATACTTTATGAAATGGGCGGAGTCACAGAAAATATAGCTAGAAAAGCTATTTTAATAGCAGCATCCAAAATGCCTATACGAACTCAATTTATTCTATTATTTCAGGATACGAATGGCAAACCAAAGCAATAGGGCTTGGGAATGACAAAATCACGGGTTTCTTTTTTTGAACAAAGAATATTTCTTTTTTTTTCTTCGCTCTTTGCATTGAAAGAACAGATAAAAAAATGATTCAACCCCAGACCTATTTGAATGTAGCGGATAACAGTGGGGCTCGAGAATTAATGTGTATTCGAATCATAGGAGCTAGCAATCGTCGATATGCTCATATTGGTGACGTTATTGTTGCTGTGATTAAAGAAGCAGTACCAAACCTAGAAAATAAAGAAGCAAGATCAAAAAGCCCCTACAAAGATCAGAAGTAGTTAGAGCTGTAATTGTGCGTACCCGTAAAGAACTTAAACGTAGCAACGGTATGATAATACGATATGATGATAATGCTGCAGTTATTATTGATCAAGGAGGCAATCCAAAAGGAACTCGCGTTTTTGGTGCGATCGCCCTGGAATTGAGACAGTTAAATTTTACTAAAATAGTTTCATTGGCTCCCGAGGTATTATAATATACTATACGATGAGATCATGATATAGTTGTAGTAGGGAATTGGAAAGAAATAGATTAACATTAATTAGTAGATTGTGTCTCACGCATATACCTTTAAGAATTCCCATCACAAACTAAAAAAGTAAAAACGAGGAAAACATGTTGATTATATCAAAATGGGAAGGCCCCAATAATTTTAATCCATCATGACTAGAGACACTATTGCTGAAATAATAACGTCTATACGAAATGCTGACATGAATAGAAAAAGAATAGTTCGAGTAGCATCTACTAATATTAGCGAAACCATTGCGAAAATCCTTTTACGAGAAGGTTTTATCGAAAACGTGAGGAAACATCAAGAAAGCAACCAATCTTTTTAGTTTTAACCCTGCGATATAGAAGAAATAGGGAAAGTAGAAACTTTTTAAATTTAAAACGGATTAGTCGACCTGGTCTACGAATCTATTCTAACCATCAACAAATTCCTAGAATTTTAGGTGGAATAGGCATTGTAATTCTTTCGACTTCTCAAGGTATAATGACAGATCGAGAGGCTCGACTAAAAGGAATTGGGGGAAATTCTATGTTATATATGGTAATACTTCTTATATCCGAAATTTATCTGAAACTTCTTTTTTTTTCAAAAAAAAAAGAAGAAGAGGAGATTAATCAATTTTTTGAATTACAGGAGGATCTTTCAAAAAATGAGTAAAAAAGAACAAAAAGAATTTATGAAGGTTTAGTTACCGATTCATTTCCCGATGGTAGGTTCCGGGTTCTTTTAGATAACGACGATAAAGTAGATAACCATAATACAGATATTATTCTAGGTTATATTTCAGGAAATATACGACGTCGTTTGATACGGATATTCCCGGGAGATAGAGTCCAAATTGAAGTAAGTCAATATGATCCCACACGAGGACGTATAATTTATCGACTCCCCGTTAAGAAGCCTTCGAAGAAGTCTTCGGAGAATCTCAACAAGGCTTCAGAGAAGCCCGACAAGGCTTCAGAGAAGCCCGACAAGGCTTCAGAGAAGCCCGACAAGGCTTCAGAGAAGCCCGACAAGGCTTCAGAGAAGCCCGACAAGGCTTCGGAGAATCCCAACAAGGCTTCAGAGAAGCCCGACAAGGCTTCGAAGAAGCCCAACAAGGCTTCGGAGAATTAGGCGCTTTTTCAATCCTAACATTCCTTTGGTAGGAATACAATTCAAGATTCAAAATTTCACTAAACTTTTTTTCTTCCAAGAAGTAGATTCAAAATTACGGTAAGAAATGGCAAATATGAAAATAAGAGCTTCTGTTCGTAAAATTTGTGAAAAATGTCGCCTAATTCGTAGGCGGGGGCGAATTAGACTAATTTGTTCCAACCCCAGGCATAAACAAAGACAGGGATAATCTAAAAGAGACTCTCTAAAAGACCCAATCCAATGTACAAATAAAAGGGGATCCAGTTTGACAGGAAATGGATATATCCATATATAACTTAATATTTATGAGATGATAAAATATGCCAAAAACTATACGTAGAATTGATTTCCGTACGTATCGACGTATCAGTTCACGTAAGAATACACGTAAACTAGCAAAAGGAATTATTCATATTCAAGCAAGTTTCCATAATACCATTGTGACTGTTACAGATGTAAGAGGTCGAGTGGTTTCTTGGTCCTCTGCCGGTACTTGTGGATTTAGGGGTAGAAGAAGAGGGACCCTTTTGCTGCGCAAACCGCAGTAGGAAATGCTATTCGTACAGTAGTGGATCATCAAGGTCTGAAACGCGCAAAAGTCATGATAAAAGGGCCCGGTCGCGGAAGAGACGCAGCATTACGAACTATTTATAAAAGCGGTATACGATTAACCTATATACGGGATGTAACCCCTATGCCACATAATGGCTGTCGACCTCCTAAAAAAGACGTGTGTAAAAATAAAGATTGCAGAAATTTCAACAAAAAGAAACGTTTCAATAATCCAATTAAAGAAGAGAAAAAACAATTCAATAAACTAATCAACTACTATTACTATGAGTCGAGAAAAGAGAAGAGGATTTCCTCGGAGATTACAGTGGAAGTGTGTTGAATCAAGGGTAGACAGTAAGCGTCTTTATTATGGGCGCTTTATCTTGTTTCCACTTAGGAAAGGTGAAGCCGAAACCATAGGTATTGCGATGCGAAGAGCTTTGCTTGGAGAAATAGAAGGAACATGTATCACGTACGCAAAATTTGAGAAAGTAACACACGAATATTCTACCATAGTAGGTATTCAAGAATCCCTCAATGAAATTTTCATGAATTTGAAAGAAATTGTATTGAAAAGCAATCTATATGGAACTTCTGACGCGTTTATTTGTGTAAAAGGTCCTAGAGATGTAACTGCTCATGATATCATCAAACCCCTTATGTGGAAATCGTTGACAATACACAACATATAGCGAGGTTGACGGAATCCATTCATTTTTGTATGAAATTAAAAATTGAGAAGAGTCGCGGTTATCGGATAAAAAGTCCAACAAAGAACTTTCAAGCTGAAAGTTATCCTATAGATGCTGTATTCATGCCTGTTCGAAATGCCAATTATAGTATCTATTCTTATGGGAAGGGGAATAGAACTGACAAAGAAGAGATACTTTTTTTTGAAATATGGACAAATGGAAGTTTAACTCCTAAAGAAGCACTTCATGAAGCTTCTCGGAAGTTGATTGACTTATTTAGTCTCTTTTTAAATACAGAAGAAGAAAACCTCCATTTAGACGACAATCAACGCAAGATTCATTTACCGCTTTTTACCTTTCATGAAAAATTAGCTAAACAAAGTAAAAAAGAAAAAAACTTTCATTTGATTTTGATTGACGAATTAAGATTGACTCCCAGAATCTCGAATTACCTTAAAAGATCCAATATATATACATATACATTATGGGATCTTTTGAATACAACTCCCATCGATCTTATGAAAATAGAAGACTTTCGCATAGAATATTTAATATTTAAAAGAGCTCTAATAATATATACTACTTTAGTATTATATGCTTGATTACTTTAATGAAAACAGAGTTTTTAATCTAACAGATTTTTTCCCGCTTCCCCTCTTATGTATGTTTTTGCATAATTAATTCAATTATATTATAAATTCTATATAATAGAAAGGGAAAGTAAAGAAATAAAGGAACAATAAACTCTTCTTTTCTAGAACTTAGAAGAACGCATTGCTCCCTTACTATTTTTTATTCGAATTTATTTTAATTAAATAAAATAATCAGTTCGAACAATAATCAATTGGATTTTTTATAGACAAAAAATAAGAAACCTTTCCCAGTCTCTTCTTTTTATTTAAGTAACGGAACAAAAAATCAAAAGAAACTCGTTCATTTTTCTCTTCAATTAAAACAAACAAATAAGAATTTTATAGGGTTAAATAAAAAGTGAAATAAAAATTCGATTGAGCACAAAGTCAAAATTCAATTCAGCAGAAAGTCAAAATTCTATTCACCACTTAGGAGGAAAACTATGTGGAAATTTTTTGACTATATCCGTGCGGAAATTCGTCTTATGAAGGACCGCAATCGTCGTCTAAGGGATATAGTCAACTCTCATTTCGATAATAATGGAACTTTTGTTCGACCGTCTCTTGGTTGCTCTCGACGATTGGTTAAATTCTTGTGATCGAAGAGATGACCTCAGAGATTTATTTTCTCGGGATTTCTTTTCTCAGAAAGACGACTATTTTCAAGATGAGGAAGAGTCTCGGGATGAGGAAGAGTATGAGGATCAAAGCGAAGAAAGTGATTGGCCAGACATTTTCGAAGATTAATTAATAGTTTTCTTTGAAAGGATCTCGAAGACCCAGGAAAGCACGAAAGACAGAATCTTTCCGAAAATGGATTCCTAAGTGCATAACCGCATGGATAAGCTGACACTAACCCGTCAATTTGAGATAAAAAATGCGAGATTTTCCTCGGACAGTTTAAACAATACAATGGAAATAACATCATTTTTTTAATACGAATGACTAAAAAAATGACACTTAAACTTCCAAAAGTGGCTCTTATGTCGGAGCCAGAAGTCAAAGAAAGTTAAAACAAAATATGGATGACTAAAAAAATGCCGGTTAAAGTTAAACTTCCAAATAAACTTCCAAAGAAACCTCCAAAGAAACCAAAGAAACTTCCAAAAGTACCTCTTATGTCGGAGCCAGAAGATGAAGTCGAAGCCGAAAATGAAAAGGAAGAAGAAGAAGAAATCAAAATACGTTGGATTAACTTACACACCATTCTTTATGAGAGTGGGGTTCTTTTTTAACCAAAAATATTACTAGGAAAAATGGAAATAGGCTAATAGGTCTTATTATCCACTTGGCTCTCTATAATCGTACCCGAGATATCTACTTGTTTATAAACTGCGCTACTGGGTCCGCACGAACGGCAGTTGCTATCTTCGATGCAATCCAAACGGTGCCACCAAAAGTAAATACGGTAGGATGTGGAATGACTGCTGCAGTGGGATCTCTTACCCTCCTTGCAGGAGACACGCGCCTAGGATATCCTCGCGTTAGGGTAATGGTGTATAAACCTAAACCTAAGCGTTATAATTTTAAGAAAGGCACTCTTCGGGGTTTTTTCATAAACAGGAAATAGTGACGTATATTAATGATGTCATCGACGAGATTTTTGTAGCAAGAACGGGGCAACCTTACGACATTATAAAAAAGACCTGGCAGAGGGACTTTGTATGTCAGCAAAAGAAGCCCAAGATTATGGAATTATTGATCTTATTACGTCGGAATTTAATTTTGATCTTATTTAGAAAGTAGAGATTTTAAACAATCCAACGGAAATGACATTCTTATTATTTTTATTATTTTCAAAATTTTATATAGTTCTATCCGTACAATTGCCGGAAGAATATTTCTATATAGGATGGAGGTATCTCTTTTTTATGTAAAGATATTTTGTAAAGATATTTTGTAAAGATATTTTGGGATTTCATGCAACTTCGTACAAAAAAAAAAAAAAAAATAAGGAGATTCTATATGAATCTATTACGATTTATAGTCGATTTTTATTTTCAAAATAAGCTGATGAAACCTATTGTTACGATTACGACCCCATGAAAAATCTTATGATTAGGAACCAAATCCTGATTTTTCATCTAATCGGGCTAATTGGTTTAGTAGGTTACGGATTTCTACCAGAAAAATGTCGAAATAAAGGGGCAGATCTCAGTGCGATGATTGGCTTGACATATTATTTTCTGATTCTGTTCGATTTTCTAGACTCGATAGTTAAATTTTTAGAACTTATGGCGAAATATTATTTCTTACTAGCTGAAATAAAACTGAAACAAAAATACCACCTTTTATTATGTCAAAAATAGCAGGTGTATTTTTTTTTCTAAAAATTTCCTTTCGTATTCTTTTTATATTTCGCTTGTAACTGTCTTTATTTTGAAACTAAGCAAAATTGGCAAGGGTATTAAGCATCGTCTCTTCTTTGAAAATCGTGACCCAAGGTCTCTAACTGTTGACGAATTTAATCTATCACTAAATAGCGTGTTTGTGCTGAGGAAAGAAGTTGAACAATTAACCCTATCATTTAAGGGGAAACTGAATCTCGACAAGTTAATAATCACCGTACTGTTCACTCCAGAATCTATTCGAGAAATTGAAGGTTTGGACGATCAAGCGAAAAATCAGATCTTCCTAAAAACCTACGATTTTATTAATACTTCTTACGCTTTAACGGCACTATTCTATTCTAACCACGAGAAACTGAAAGTCAA